GTGACAATTCCAGTAACAATTACATTTCTAGTTCTATTTGGAGTAAAAGTGGAAATAGTAGTCAAAACGAGGATACCAGAACGAGTGATCAAACTATACCAGAAAGTTCTACTCATATGGGTGTAACTCAACAATACCGGCATTTGTGGGTTCAATGCGAAAATTGTTATGGATTAAATTATAAGAAATTTTTTAAATCAAAGATGCATCTTTGTGAACAATGTGGATATCATTTGAAAATGAGTAGTTCAGATAGAATCGAACTTTTGATCGATCCGGGCACTTGGGAGCCTATGGATGAAGACATGGTCTCTCTGGATCCCATTGAATTTCATTCGGAGGAGGAGCCTTATAAAAATCGTATCGATTCTTATCAAAGAAAGACAGGATTAACCGAGGCTGTTCAAACAGGCAGAGGGCAACTAAACGGTATTACCGTAGCAATTGGGGTTATGGATTTTCAGTTTATGGGAGGTAGTATGGGATCCGTAGTCGGGGAGAAAATTACCCGTTTGATTGAATACGCTACTAAAGAATTTCTACCTCTTATTATAGTGTGTGCTTCCGGAGGGGCACGCATGCAAGAAGGAAGTTTGAGCTTGATGCAAATGGCTAAAATATCTTCTGCTTTATATGATTATCAATCAAATAAAAAGTTATTCTATGTACCAATTCTTACATCTCCTACTACCGGCGGGGTGACAGCTAGTTTTGGTATGTTGGGAGATATCATTATTGCCGAACCCAATGCCTACATTGCCTTTGCGGGTAAAAGAGTAATTGAACAAACATTGAATAAAACAGTACCCGAGGGTTCACAAGCGGCCGAGTATTTATTCCAGAAGGGCTTATTCGATCTAATCGTACCACGTAATCCTTTAAAAAGCGTTCTGAGTGAGTTATTTCAACTACACACTTTCTTTCCTTTGAATCAAAATTAGAACATTAAGTTCAATTATTTTGAGCAAACAAGTAATTAGTTTATCGGAATCCAAGTTAAAATTAGACGAATGGGGTTTTCTTTGTTGACATAAGATCTAATTATATAAAGAATCAAAAGTCACAGAAAATCCGCCCCTTTTTCTATATTCCTGATTATTGATCAAGAAGCCTCTATTAACAAGATAAAAGATGAAATTCTTATTTTCGTGAAATTAGGCAAATCAAAAAAATATACTCTTCTCGTCATATATAATGAAAATCTATAAAATATAGAATTTTTTATTTTTTTATATCTTACGATAATCCTATTTTGACTAAGAATCCCTGATGGATGGGATTCTAACAAACCCTTCAATATATTCAATATAATTATAAATATAAATAGAATCTAATTAATTTTTAAGAAACTTTTTGCTTAGTAAATGAAATTCAAAGACAAGAGCAAAAAATGAAGAAAATAATATCTCATCCATATCCTTTCAAATCTTTCATGTAGAAAGATGAAAAACTACATTATATACTCACTTAGATAGATACTTATATTTATACTTAATAGCTATTAAGTAATAATAATAATTCCAATTTAGAATTATCAAATTATAATAAGATATCTTTATATATAATAAGATATCTTTATATTATAAATATAAAATATAAATAATAATAACAGGTACAAATAGTAAATCGAGGTACCCATTCTATGACAACTCTTAACTTTCCCTCTGTTTTGGTGCCTTTAGTAGGCCTAGTATTTCCGGCAATCGCAATGGCTTCTTTATTTCTTCATGTTCAAAAAAACAAGATTGTTTAGAGCCGATGGCACAAAATCTCATCTATTTTTTTTTCAAAGCTGACGCTTGTATCATAACACAGATATCTATTTAGCAAAATATGGTATAAGCGGCTTACGCCGAAAAACTCTTATGTCTCCAGAAAATGCTATAGGGATCAATGGATTCTAGCTATTTTCAAAGAGACTCGAATCGACGGATAGCTGAACTGTAAAGTTGGTCTATCTATATCTATTTGGCTATCTTTAGTGAGATCATACGAAGGGTATGTTATTAGTTTAGATCTAACGAATTTAATGAATTACTCCTAAAGGATCACATCAAACTAGTGCTAGTTGATGCGAGTTACTTCGGAAAAAAAAAGGACTAAAGTCAAATTCATTTGGGGTATTCTCTCAATTCCAAAAAAATCAACTGGATCAAGTATGAGTTGTCGATCAGAACATATATGGATAGAACCTATAACGGGGGCTCGAAAAACAAGTAATTTCTGCTGGGCTGTTATCCTTTTTTTAGGTTCATTAGGATTCTTGTTGGTTGGAACCTCGAGTTATCTTGGTAGAAATTTGATATCTTTATTTCCGTCTCAGGAAATAGTTTTTTTCCCACAAGGAATTGTGATGTCTTTCTACGGAATCGCGGGTCTTTTTATTAGCTCCTATTTATGGTGCACAATTTCGTGGAATGTAGGTAGTGGTTATGATCGATTTGATAGAAAAGACGGAATAGTGTGTATCTTTCGTTGGGGATTTCCTGGAAAAAATCGT